CAACAAGATGTTATTTGTAACAAGTAGTTTTGTTGGTTGGTTAATTGGTCACATTTTATTCATGAAATGGGTTGGATTGGTCTTAGTCTGGATACGGCAAAATCATTCTATTCGATCTAATAAGTACCTTGTGTCAGAATTGAGAAATTATATGGCTCGAATCTTTAGTATTCTCTTATTTATCACCTGTGTCTACTATTTAGGCAGAATGCCGTCGCCTATTGTCACTAAGAAAAAGAAACTGAAAGAAACCTCAGAAACAGAAGAAAAGGGAGAAAGTGAGGAAGAAAAAGAGGATCCGGACAAAATAGATGAAACGGAAGAGATCCGGGTGAATGGAAAGGAAAAAACAAAAGATGAATTCCACTTTAAAGAGACATCCTATAAGGATAGCCCAGTTGACGAAGATTCTTATCTTGATACCCATCAAGATAATTGGGAATTGGGAAGACTTAAAGAAGAAAAAAAAGAAAAGTCCCATGCCCATTTCCGGTTTGAAAAACCTCTTATGACTTTTTTTTTCGATTATAAACGATGGAATCGTCCATTTAGATATATAAAAAATGATCAATTTGAAAATGCTGTACGAAATGAAATGTCACAATATTTTTTTTATACATGTCCAAGTGATGGAAAAGAAAAAATCTCTTTTACATATCCGCCTAGTTTATCAACATTTTCAGAAATGATAGAACGCAAAATTTCTTTGTATACAACTAAAAAAATATGCCATCAAGACTTATATAATAATTGGGTTTATATCAATGAACAAAAAAAATACAATTTGATAAATGAATTAATAAGCCGAATAAAAGTTATAGAAGAAAAAGGGTCTCTTCTTCTAGACATACTCGAAAAAAGGGCCAGACTATATAATAATGCGAATGAAAAAGAATGCCTGTCTAAAACGTATGATCCTTTTTTGAATGGACCATATCGTGGAATAATAAAAAAGCTGGATTCACGCGTAAATATAAATGATTTAATGACTTCTAGAAAAGATTCCATAGAAATATTTTGGATAAATAAGATTCATGGTCTACTTCCTTTTGAACCTAGTTTTCATTTTAAAAATTTATCTTTATTGGCAGAACAAAAAAGAATAGAAATATTAATACATAAGATAAATATAAAAATAGATAAGACGAAATTCGTCCACCTCCCATATATTTGATCCCTTCGCCCATAAAGAAACTTGCAACCCCAACTCCATTTATAATTCCATCAATTATATGTCTATCAAAAAATTTAATTAATTCGGCTAATCCTCTTATACTCATGATTAAGACTCTAGTATAAAAAAGGTCTATGTAACCACGATTATATGACCAATTGTATACCACATTTTTTATTTGATCGAAGATAATTCTTTTAGGACCCATTTTTACAAATGAATTGATTAAGCCCAAATTCTTGAAAGATGAATAAACAGACCCATATAAAATAGATGCTATAAATAGTCCAAAAAGAGCTATACTTACTGAAAAAATGGCATTTGTAAAAAATTCATACCAATTCACAGAATAGTTTGAATTTTGATCAAAAGGGTTTGTTGATGGAGTTAACCATTTCGATAATATATCAAAATCTGTTACTCCTTGATCAAACTGAATTCCTATTGATCCCATGATCAAAGTAAATAGTGCCAATATAAGAAGAGGAAATAGCATAGTATTGTCCGATTCATGAGGATACATAGAAGTGTATTTATTTCTAAAATAAGTACGAAAGTATCGCATTCTATTTATAATATTATTATCATTAATTTGATATTTATCCTTTGAAAAAAAAGCGACTTTATTATTTATTGTTGATAAAAGTAAATTTCTATTGACTACTTTTGGTGCTGCTTTTCCCCATAGAGAAATGCAATAGAATGAACTATTTTTAGTACTACTGTAATTTTGAAAATGAACACGTAAATGCCCATCAAAAGTCAGTAAATACATTCGAAACATATAAAATGCGGTTAATCCTGTTGTAAAACAAGCTATTATTGCAAAAATTGGTGAATATAACCAACTATCGTTAAGAATTTCATCCTTAGACCAAAAGCAAGCAAGAGGCGGAATACCACAAAGAGAAAGTGTACCTAATAAGAAAGTGATTCTTGTAATTGGAACATATCTTGTTAAACCACCCATAAGAATCATATTCTGACTTTTATCCGGTGAATATCCAACAATCGGTTCCATTGAATTAATAATAGATCCGGATCCCAAAAACAATAAAGCTTTAGAATAGGCATGAGTTATTAAATGGAATAAGGCAGCTCGATAAGAGCCTATACCTAGAGCTAACATAATATAACCCAATTGAGACATTGTCGAATAGGCTAAACTTCTTTTAATGTCTTTTTGAGCGAGAGCCAAAGTAGCTCCTAATAGTACTGTTATTACGCCTATTAAAGAAACGAAATTCATTATGTAAGGTATGACTCGGAAAAGAGGAAGAAGCCGAGCTACAAGAAAAATTCCCGCTGCTACCATGGTAGCAGCATGTATAAGAGCCGAAATGGGGGTGGGACCCTCCATAGCATCAGGTAACCATATATGAAGAGGGAATTGTGCGGATTTAGCAATTGCGCCGACGAATAATAAAAAGGCACAAAGAGTAACAAATGCAGAATTGACCTCATTACTACGGATCAAGTTATTAACTATTTCGAACAAATCTCGAAATTCTAAACTGCCAGTTATCCAATAAAAGCCTAAGATTCCTAATAATAAACCAAAATCTCCTACACGATTAGTTACAAAGGCTTTTTGGCAAGCACTTGCTGCAACGGGTCGTGTAAACCAAAAACCTATTAATAAATATGAACACATTCCCACTAGTTCCCAAAAAATATAAATTTGTATCAAATTGGAACTAGTAACTAGCCCCAACATAGACGTATTAGAAAAACTCATATAAGCAAAAAATCTCAAATATCCCTGATCGTGAGACATATAATTATCACTATAAATAAGAACCATGATTCCAACAGTACTAATTAGTATTGACATAATAGAAGTAAGTGGATCGATCAAGTGTCCAAACTCTAAAGAAAAATCAATATTTATGGTCCAAGACCATAAATATTGATAGATAAAACTGCCATTTATTTGCTGAATAGACAGATTGGCCGAAAAGGCCATAATTATACTTAGCAGTAAAACACTAGTAAAACCCCATATACGACGAATATTTTTTGTTGCTGTAGGAATAAAGAGAAGTCCAAATCCTATTGACATAGTAACTGGAAGTGGAAGAAAGGGTATTATCCATGCGTATTGATATGTTTGTTCCATAAAAAAATATATATTTTTTTTTATTGAATTCTTAGATTTATTCTCATATTTTTATTTGAAATATTCAAATAACTATAATTAGGTTGATCAAATAACATGACTAATTACCTAAGTATTATTTATTAACTAAAAAAGATATTTAATATAAATTAATAATAGATAAATATAAAAAAATGAAAATTAGAAAAATACAGAAGATGAAATTTTTCATAATTCTACTAATTCTACTATAAAGATAAGATGATTATATTTATCATCATATATATGATAAAAAAAAAAAACACACAATTATATCAAAAACAGTACTTTTATTCGATTCGAATACGGACAGAACTAAAAAAATTTATTATCTATTTTATTTTCATTTATCCCTGGATATACTATATATATGATATAGCATAGATATGTATACCTACATGGCATGGATACGTTATAATGGTTTTGTATATATGTATACATATATTTTTACATCTATTTTACATAGTACATAGATTTTAATCTTAAAATAATTCTATATTTAGTATAATTCTATATAATATTATATAGAATTTTTTATTTGTATATTTATATTATATGATATGTTTTACATGTTTTGAAAAATTACTTATTATCTACGGGATAAGATAAGTATGGATAATGACGAAAAAAATGATCTAAATATATGTCTTTCACATACAATGATAAAAATAAGTATTTTGTTTTTGAATGGCGGTTCCAAAAAAACGTACTTCTAGATCAAAAAAACGTATTCGTAGAAATATTTGGAAGAAGAAGGGGTATTTAACGGCAGTAAAAGCTCTTTCTTTAGCTAAATCGGTTTCCACTGGACATTCAAAAAGTTTTTTTGTGCAACAAACAAGTAATAGAATTTTGGAATAATCTAAATTGACATATCATTAAGAACTTAAAAAATTTTAAGATGAATGATTTGCATTAACTAATGTTTTGAATATATTTAACTACTTAATATCAATATTAGTTAGAACTAACTGCTACGGCGTGTTATTGTTATATAAAATAATAATTCTTACGTTTACTGGTCTCTAAGTATATTACTAAGTATTCTAATTTTTCTCTATCAATTTCTTTTTCACATATTCTATTGTGAGAAAGAAATTGATAGAGAAAAATTCTTTTTATTATATGCTTAACTCAAAACCAAGTTTCAATTTGATTTACTAATATAGTATCTATTATAAATAGCGAAGAGTATTATTAATGATACTAAGGTATCGAAATAATTATAAAAATGCCTCGTATAAAATTGCGATAAATATAACATTTTTTTAACTTAAATTCTCTTTTTATTTTTCAATATATGAATCATCTAAAAATAAAAAGAGAATTTTGAGTTCTATAACTCGACCTTTGGTCCGGAGCAAAACTATCTAGTTCTAGTTTTGACTTTTTTGTTTTTACTTTTTTGGTAGAACTCTATTTTGACATTCTAGATACATGAAAGTTTATTCTTAACTCTCTAAACCCTATGGCTATACTTTATTTAGTAAACATTGAAATATCAATTTAAATGAGTCTTTTTTCATCAATTCTAACGCTTACTAACTATATTAAATCCTTGAATCTTGACCATTCAACACAAATTGACTATTATTTATTAATATTTCGAATAAGCCGCCATGGTGAAATTGGTAGACACGCTGCTCTTAGGAAGCAGTGCTAGAGCATCTCGGTTCGAGTCCGAGTGGCGGCATCCCCTAAAAGGGACACAGCGGATCCTATAATATATATATAATTCTCAATTTTAATTCTATAATGGAGAACCCTCGCCCTTTTTATGATATTTGCGACTATAGAACATATATTAATTCATATCTCTTTTTCGATGATTTCAATTGTGATTACGATTCATTTTATAACCTTATTTTTTCACGAAATCGTAGGATTACACAATTCATTGGAAAGAGGTATGATAGCTACCTTTTTATCTATAACAGGATTATTAGTTATTCGTTGGATTTATTCGGGTCATTTCCCATTAAGTAATTTATATGAGTCATTAATCTTCCTTTCATGGAGTTTCTCCCTTATTCATATGATTCCTAAAATACGAAATCATAAAAATGATTTAAGCGTAATAACCGCGCCAAGTGCTATTTTTACTCAAGGTTTCGCCACGTCAGGTCTTTCAACCGAAATGCATCAATCCACTATATTAGTACCTGCTCTACAATCTCAGTGGTTAATGATGCATGTAAGTATGATGTTATTAAGCTATGCAGCTCTTTTATGTGGATCATTATTATCAATCGCTCTTTTAGTCATTACATTTAGAAAAAACATCGATCTTTTTTTTACAAGGAAGAATTTATTAATTAAATCCTTTTTCGTTGGCGAAGTTGAATATTTAAATGATAAAAGAAGTGTTTTTAAAAATAAAAACACTTCTTTTATTTCATTTCGAAATTATTACAAATATCAATTGACTCAGCGTTTGGATTATTGGAGTTATCGTGTCATTAGTTTAGGATTTACCTTTTTAACCATAGGCATTCTTTCTGGAGCAGTATGGGCTAATGAGGCTTGGGGATCTTATTGGAATTGGGACCCTAAGGAAACTTGGGCATTTATTACTTGGATCATATTTGCGATTTATTCACATATTAGAACAAATAAAAATTTACAAGATATACATTCGGCACTTGCAGCTTCTATAGGATTTCTTATAATTTGGATATGTTATTTCGGGATCAATCTTTTAGGAATAGGTTTACATAGTTATGGTTCATTCACATTAATATCTAATTGAATAGACTATCTGAAGGATATATAACATAAGAACATCCATTATATGTATTTCGAGTTTTTGCGAACCATTTGATTCCGATTCCTTGAATCAAATGGTTCGCAAAAACTCGAAATACATCTCATTACAACTCTAATTCACTTGATTTTACAGAATTATAAGACTTTCCGTCTCATTAATAAACACTATCTATAAAAATAATTAGATAAGATAGTTTGTACCTTGTCAACTGATAGTAAAAGAACGAAATCGGGATAAATCCCAATACCTATTATGGGTAAAAAGAGACAGATCGAAATAAACAGTTCTCGTGGTCCCGAATCCAAAAAATTAGAATTTGGAAGATAGAATAATTTGTATCCGTAGAACATTTGACGTAACATAGATAATAAATAAATAGGAGTTAATATCATTCCAATTGCCATTACAAAAGTAATTAGTACTTTTGGCATTAAAAGATATTTTGAGCTGGTAATTATTCCAAAAAAGACTACTAATTCTGCAACAAAACCACTCATCCCTGGCAATGCAAGAGAGGCCATCGAAAAGCTACTGAACATTGTAAATATTTTTGGCATCGGAACAGCTATCCCCCCCATTTCGTCAAGAGAAACAAGACGTATTCTGTCACAACAGGTTCCTGCCAAGAAAAAAAGTGCAGCACCAATAAATCCATGAGAAAGTATTTGTAGAATGGCTCCATTTAATCCCATATTGGTTATAGACCCAATTCCTATGATTGTGAAACCCATGTGAGATACAGAGGAATAGGCTATTCTCTTTTTTAAATTGCGTTGACCAAAAGAGGTTGAAGCCGCATAGATTATTTGTATTGTTCCCACTATCACCAACCACGGTGAAAATATGGAATGAGCACGGGGTAATAATTCCATATTGATCCGAATCAATCCATATGCTCCCATTTTCAATAAAATTCCGGCAAGAAGCATACATGTACTGTAATGTGCTTCTCCATGGGTATCCGGTAACCATGTATGCAGGGGTATGATCGGCGATTTGACAGCATAAACAATAAGGAAGCCAAAATATAATATTATTTCCAATGCCATCGGATATGATTGATTAGCTAGTCTTTCAAAATCTAATGTCGGTTCAGTGGCGCCATATAAACCCATACCTAGAACTCCTATTAATAGAAAAATAGAACCCCCTGCAGTGTACAAAATAAACTTTGTAGCCGAATATAGGCGCTTCTTTCCCCCCCACATTGATAAAAGTAAGTAAACAGGAATTAATTCTAACTCCCACATGATAAAAAAAAGTAAAAGGTCTCGAGAAGAAAATGATCCTATTTGACCACTATACATTGCCAACATAAAGAAATAGAATAATCGTGAATTTCGAGTAACTGGCCAAGCCGCTAAAGTTGCTAAAGTAGTGATAAATCCTGTCAGTAAAATGGGTCCCACAGAAAGTCCATCAATTCCTAGTCTCCAGTGAAAATCCAAAATATTTATCCATTTCAAATCTTCTTCCAATTGTATTAATGGATCGTCCAATTGGAAATGATAACAGAATGCATAGGTAGTTAAAAGGAGTTCTAATAAGCATATACATAGAGTATACCATCTAAACACCTTATTCCCCTTATGGGGAAGAAAAAAAATGGAAGAACCCGCAAATAGAGGCAAAACAACAAGTATTGTTAACCAAGGAAAATAACTCGTGATAAAGACAAGATACGCTTTGACCAGAAAAGCCCGTACTTGATAAAATAAATATATTATATTATTGCGAGCACGGGCTTTTGTCGGTAAAGAGGAATCAAATGATTCAAATGGAGTTTTTGTAACGTAACATATAATTAATAAGCTAGACCCATGCTACGAGTTGTTTCATGCCATAAATAAACACGGACACTCAAAAAGTCTGTTGGGCAAGCGGATTCACATCTCTTGCAACCTACACAATCCTCAGTTCTTGGTGCGGAAGCAATTTGTTTAGCTTTACATCCGTCCCAAGGTATCATTTCCAATACATCCGTGGGGCAGGCGCGTACACATTGAGTACATCCTATACATGTATCATAAATTTTTACTGAATGTGACATTAAATCTATAAATTCCCGTTTTTAACATAAAAAATTTTCGATCCGGTTTTGGTATGGTAAAAATAAATGGTAAAATTAGTAGTAAATTAATTATATGTTTATATTATAGACACCAGGACACCAGACGAATCAATGATTTATCAATTTTTTTAGAATCAATATATTTCTAAATCTGTTCATGAAAAAGTGCCAAGAGACTTTGATTTATGTTTCAACAACCACAGTCATACAATAGAAATCGCACATCTTAATTCAAATTGGTCAACAAACAATACACTAAATATTTATTATTAATGGAATTTAAATTCTATTTTAATTTGAATAAATCTAACTAATTAATAGAAATTATTATTTTATTATTATATTAGTTATATAATGAAAATCAATGATTACATAATGAATGATTACGACTTATTTAATTATTCAACAAATTTGATTGATTTATACGAGTGGATTTTTTGTTATGATGGATCGACGAAACAATAGCTAGCCCAATAGCAGCTTCAGCAGCTGCAATAGCTATAACAAAAATTGAGAAAATGTCTCCTTTTAATTGGCGACTATCAAATAAATCAGAAAATGTTACGAGATTTATATTAACTGAATTTAGTATAAGTTCAAGACACATAAGTGCTCTAACCATGTTTCGACTTGTGATTAATCCATAGATACCGATAGAAAATAAATAGACACTCAAAAAAAGTACATACTCGAACATCATTAACTAACTCCCCATCAATTTGGATTCATTTAAATATGATATGAATAACAATTCAACTGATTCGATTGACTAAAATAGATTAGACCAAAAGTTAGGTATTGGCAATTTAGGTTTAACTAAAAATAAAAACCCTTTTTTATTAAAAATTTGAAATTCTCAAAAATATTTTAAATTCTTAAATTTTAAGTATTTATTATTGACGAGCCATAGTAATTGCACCTATTAAAGAAACTAAAAGAATTATAGAAATAAGTTCAAATGGAAGATAAAAATCTGTTGATAAATGAATCCCAATTTGTTGAACATTACTTATAAGGTCCTGTTCTAGAATCTGGTTTGATCTTGTAGTCCAAAGAATTCCGTACCATGACGTATCTGGGATAGTAATAATTAGTGAAATAAAAATACTTGTACAAACCAGTGAAGTAACCCCATCTCCAAGGGTCCAAAGGCGGGAATTGTTGGAATATTCTGAGCCATTCATGAACATTACAGCAAATATGATTAAGATATTTATGGCTCCCACATAAATAAGAAGTTGTGCAGCAGCTACAAAATAAGAATTTGATAAAATATAGAATAAGGATATACAAATAAGAACCAATCCCAATGAAAAGGCAGAATAAATTGGATTGGTAAATAATACTACTCCCAGGCCCCCCAATATAAGAACTGATCCCAGAAAGACTACAACAATATTATGTATTGATCCAGGTAAATCCATTATGTATGAAATAAGAGATAAATAAATTTCATGACCTTACTGAATAGTCAGGAAGTAAAAAGTAGGCTATTTTTTTCTTGTCTATAAGTCTATAATACATTCCTAAATGAAATTTTAATATAGTAATGTAGTATAGATTAATGTAGATATAGATAAAGTTATTGGGCCAATTCAACCAATAATGATTGTTTTACTTTTAGTTACATTGACTAAAAAAAAACGAAGTTTTTTTCTATCAAAATAAAATCTTAGTAATTGGTAATTGTTCTTGAATCAAGGTATTTACCCTTGTCTATTTTAATTTGAGTCGAATTCATAACGGTTTGAATTGTGTAGTCTCCAATTACTGACATTGGTAATCGACCCAAAGCAATTTGATTATAATTCAATTCGTGACGATCATAAGTAGAAAGTTCATATTCTTCAGTCATTGATAAACAATTTGTGGGACAATATTCGACACAATTACCACAAAATATACAGACACCAAAATCTATACTATAGTTAAGCAATTTTTTCTTTTTAATATCTCCTTCAAATCTCCAATCAACAACAGGTAGATCTATGGGGCACACACGAACACATACTTCACAAGCAATACATTTATCAAATTCAAAGTGGATTCGACCACGAAAACGTTCTGAGGTGATCGACTTTTCATAAGGATACTGAATAGTTGCAGGTAAACGATTTGCATGGGATAAGGTAATTATGAAACTTTGACCAATATACCTTGCAGCTCGTATTGTTTGTTGACCATAATTCATGAACCCAGTCACCATAGGAAACATATTGTAGATATCCACGAATAAGTTGATGTTTCTTTCTCTTGTTTAAGAGAGGTATGAGTCTAGAATACTGTTATCATATTCTGTTATTTATAGTGAAACAAGTTGGGAAGAGGTTGTCAATAATAAATTACCTAGAGAAATAGGTAAAAGAAATTTCCATCCAAGATTTAATAGCTGATCCATTCTCATCCTAGGTAAAGTCCATCTTGTTGTGATAGATATAAAGAGAAACAAATAAGCTTTAGCTAATGTAATAAAGATACCAAGTGTAATTCCAAAGACACTAGCAATTTTATTTATTCCGAAAAGTTCAGGAACAGATATGTATGGAATAGATAAATTCCACCCACCTAAATAAAGAACTGTTACAAATAAAGAAGAAACTAAAAGATTTAGGTAAGAAGCAATGTAAAATAAACCATATTTGATACCAGAATATTCAGTTTGATAACCTGCTACTAATTCTTCTTCTGCTTCTGGTAAATCAAAAGGTAATCTTTCACATTCTGCTAGAGAAGAAATTAGAAAAACTATAAACCCTATAGGTTGACGCCACATATTCCATCCCCAAAAACCATATTTTGACTGTACCTCAACTATATCAACTGTACTTGAACTGTTCGATAATCATAGTCGATAATAACATAACTGTTCTTGTTTTCGCCGCTATTCCAAAACCGTACATGAGACCTCAGCTTCATACGGCTCCTCTATGGCAAGGAAAGGACTGGTTCGGTATTATTATAGAGATCTTTGCAGATTCGACGTAGGGTAGATATGGAATAAAAATACCGTGTAAAGTCGCAAAAATTGGACCAATGGAATTCTGTCTGCTAGAATGGCGCTTCCGAATTGATCTTATCCCTTATACTTAAATCTTCAGTAATAACTTCATTTTTTAATAAAATACTCACTCCTTAATATCAAAAGATAAAAAGAATTCGATATTCTTTTACACATATGTATTATAGATGTAGGAAAAAATTAATAAGGATCTTTTCTTTTTTCCATTCTATTTCATTTGTTCCTATTCTTCTTTTTCATAAGAAGTGACTCCTGAGAATAAAGGATTAATTCGTTCTTTTATAGTTATTTCTTTAATCAGTGACTAGGAGCATACTCTAGATCGGAATCGTGGGGAAGTACTGCTTGATCATTTCTACCAACTTAAAGCCCCTATTATCTTATGATTCGTTTTATGTGAAAATACCTCTTTTTTGATACCTTACATAATCTCTATTACAAATCCTTTGTGTACCTTAGTGTTCCTAACCGTCCACTGATTTTTTTGATCCCCAGTATGGTAATACATACAAGACAGTAGTAGAAACCCCATACAGTTGATCTTTTGCACCCGCTTCAAGATATGATGACTAATAAAAGAACTCAATCTTGGGATAAAGAGTTTATACTCTTTAATGTTTACTTCTGCTTTATTCTTGTATATAGGAAATGAGATTTTATCTTTTTACTACACATTGATAAGCTGTTTTGTTTCACTCATATAACTATCTGGTTTAACTCATCGACTTGAATGAATGATAAGATAAATAAAAAAAATATCTCTATCTATCTAATATATTCCTCTTTCCTTTATTTCATTTTGATTTTGAGGAGAGATCAAAGTTTATGTTCTAACGAATCACACGTAGAGATATTGATAACACACATAGAGTTAATGGTATTTCATAACTAATAGATTGAGCCGCAGCTCGCAAGCCACCTAAAAAAGAATATTTATTATTCGATACATATCCTGATATAAGAAGTCCAATAGGAGCAATACTTGAAATGGAGATCCATAAAAAAACACCTATACTGAGATCAGCTAAAACAAGTCGATACCCAAAAGGAATTATTAAATAACTTAATACAATTGATATGACTGCTATAGACGGCCCAATACTAAACAAACGAATATCTCCTCTAGATGGTAGGAGGTCCTCTTTAAAAAGTAATTTCGTCCCGTCCGCTAAAGCTTGAAGAATTCCCAACGGGCCAGCATATTCGGGTCCAATACGTTGTTGTATCGCTGCGGATATTTCTCTTTCTAACCATACAATTACTAGTACTCCTATTATGATTCCTAATATAAGGGTCAAAGCAGGGACAAATAGCCATATGAGTCCATAAACTTCTTTTAAGGATTCTGATTTAAAAAAAGAATTGATAGTTTGTATTTCTGTTGTGCCAATTATCATTTCAACGATCAACTTCTCCCATAATGATATCTATACTACCGAGTATTGTCATGATATCAGCCAATTTCATTCTTTTAATAAGCTGAGGAAGAATTTGCAAATTGATAAAACCAGGCGGACGAATTTTCCATCTCCAGGGGAAAACACTATTATCTCCTATCAAATAAATTCCTAATTCTCCCTTTGGGGCTTCCACTCTTACATAAAGTTCTTGTTTGGACAATTCAAAATTAGGCGAAGGTTTTTTACTAATAAATCTATATTCGAAATCATTCCATTCCGAATTCCTTGCTCTATCTAAGCGCCGAATTTCTAAATTTTCATAGGGTCCTCCAGGAATTCCTTCTAAAGCCTGTTGAATAATTTTTATAGATTCCCTCATTTCGCCAATTCGTACTAAATAACGAGCTAATGAATCCCCTTCTTTTTGCCATTGGACTTCCCAATCGAATTCATTGTAACATTCATAAAGATCAACTTTACGAAGATCCCATTGGATCCCAGAAGCTCGTAACATCGGTCCTGATAAGCCCCAATTTATTGCCTCTTCTCCACCAATAATGCCTATTCCTTCAACTCGTTCCAAAAAAATGGGATTCCGCGTAATAAGTTTTTCATATTCAACAATACTCGTTAAAAAATAATCACAAAAATCCAAACATTTATCTATCCAACCATGAGGTAGATCAGCAGCTATTCCTCCGATGCGGAAATAATTATGCATCATTCGCATACCTGTGGCAGCTTCGAATAGATCATATAGCAATTCTCTCTCTCTGAAAATATAGAAAAAAGGAGTCTGCGCACCAATATCTGCCATAAAAGGCCCAAGCCATAATAAATGAGAAGCTACACGACTCAGCTCTAGCATAATAACTCTGATATAGCTGGCCCTTTGAGGTACTTGAACATTTCCCAATTGTTCTGGTGCATTTACTGTTATTGCTTCGGTGAACATAGTAGCTAAATAATCCCAACGTGTTACATAAGGAAGATATTGGATAATTGTTCGGTTTTCCGCTATTTTTTCCATTCCTCTGTGTAAATAGCCCAATACGGGTTCACAGTCAATAACATCTTCACCGTCGAGAGTAATAATAAGTCTAAGAACACCATGCATTGATGGGTGATGAGGACCCATATTGACTATCATGAGATCTTTTCTTGTAACCGGTACAGTCATATCTTTTCTTCCCTAATTCATTATTCCATGAATTTCTCAAAACAAGGTTTATAAAAATAAAAATCTAATAACTAATCACAAAAAAATTCAAATTAATCCTCAAATTAGCGATTTTTTAGTTCCCGAATATCTAATTGACTAATTAATTTCTTATAACGTACTCTATTTTTATTTGACAAATAAGCCAATAGTCGTTGACGTTTTCCCAGAATTTTTCGTAGACCTCTTTGAGATAAAAAATCTTTTTTGTGTAATTCCAAATGTGAAGTGAGTCTCCGTATTTTATTGGTGAAACTGAATACTTGAAATTCAACAGACCCTTTATTTTCTTCTTTTTCGTCTTGCGGAATAACTGAAATAAATGAATTTTTGACCATAAAAAAATTCTTCTAAATTTTTCCTTTTTATAGATTTTACCGATCAGGAAAAATAATAATTATTATTATATTTGGTTATTATTATGTCAGTCATTTTAATCTGATTATAAACAAAAGTTTAGATTTATTTTTCTTCATACTTTTTTATTCTATCTAAATCCAATTTTTATTTCAAACATAAAATTGGATTTAGATAGAATAAAATATATACATTTACACATTCATAAAAGCATAAAAGAGAGCTATTTTTTGTACCTAAAAATAGTCTACCAAATTTATTATTCCTAGATCCAATTGAAAATTGATATGCCATTAATCAGTATAATGTACAAAAATGTAACATGTACATATGCATATGTACATGTTTCGCCATATATAAAATATGTCAGGCGATATAGATATATACGAAATATATTTTTATTAACTGATTCTGGATTGTGGATACATATGTATTCTTGACATACTAAAACGACTGCTGTTATGGGTATCAAACCAGTAACGATTCATACAAGCTAAATCCTCTAATCGGTAATTGGGCCAAAGAAACAATTTAAATTTAATAAAGTTATTAAAATCCTCATTCAAAAATTGTCCACAGTTTATTATCTTTTTTTCGGTGCAAAATTGTGGATTTTTATCCATATTATTCCAATTCCATAAATTTAAACAAATTAGAATTCTCAACTCCCTACGACGTCTATCAGATAGAATATGTTCGGGAACAAAGAAATTATTATGATTTTTTTTTTCTTCATTCACAGGCATATCGCTATGTTGTGCAATGGTTTTGTATAAATTACTCTTATCAACATTTCGTTTTTTTATGAATTTTTTAGTAGTTTTCATTTTGTCTTTACCCTTATCAATTAATGAAATACTTATGGTTTGATAGATTATAAATTGCCCATCGTTTTTTAGAGATAAACGAACTGGGTCGATAATTAATAGTCCTCTTTTTATCAATTCTGTAAGAGCAAGATCCTTTTTACTCAGCATTATATCCAGACGCATCTCTCCTCTTTGAATCGAGGATATAGCAATTGACTTTGGATTTTTCAATCTAAGCAAGAGACAATATACCTTAATATTATTGATCATGTTTTGACTTAAGGAATGATTCCATCTTAATTGAAAAAGGAAATACTTTCTCAGGAATAAATCTAGTTCTGCTTCCTTGCTGCTCTTAGATTTTTGTTTATTTAGACTTTTTTTAATGTCTAATCCCGCGTAAATCTCTTCAATATATTTTTTTTCTTGGTTGAAATTTTCTAAATCAAGATATTCTTTTGGATTAGATAATATAGAAAGGTTTTTTTTTTTATAAAAATCTAAAAGAATAAATTGGATTGGTATAATCCAGGGTTTAATTTTATATGTATCAAAAAGTAGCATAAATTCTGGTAAGAACCAAGATTTTATTTTTGATATGATACGATCATGATATAACATTTTTTGATTCATTCCCATCCAATCAAAAAGGTTTTTTTTTTCGCTGGATGAGTTGATTTCTTTATGAAGCGAAATGTATTTTTTTTTCATTTTGTTTTTATTTTTATACTTATTAATTTGAATTTTAGTATTTTTATTGGTCTTGATACCAAAATGTGCATTGGTCCAAGTCTCAATATCAATATTTTTTATAAGATAAAAATTTTTACAATCAAAATATTTTCTATCCCTGTTTTTATTCGTATCAATAAGATATCTTTCCTCTAGATAATCACTAATAGCTGTACTTACCAATACATAAAATGCGTCGGGTTTCAATGTATGGAAATTATATGGAATCCTTCGATTCTCGTTTACTTGTACTGTTGATTCATAAATATATGAGTTTTTCTTTTTCCTAATATATTCATAATTCATATATTTATGTGATAAAAGATCATATCTGTAGTGTTTTTTAACCAATTTTTTATTTGTTAATGAAACCGTTGCAGAATAATCTTCTTTTATGTAATAACTTAATAGGTCTTTTTTATTTTTATATGGATTAAAATTAAATTTAATTGAGTCTTTATTTTGAATCAAACGAAGCTGATTTACTCTATTTCGCCATTTTTTCGGGACTAATCGAGACCATTTGATATCGCAAAAATTGTATTGATAAAAACCCCTTAACCAATTTTTCCATTCATTCATTCCAGACTTTTTCATTTTATTATGTCTTGATTTGTAATCAAATATTCCTCGTGTTATACAAAAATCCTTTATTTTATTCCTAAGATAATTATGGGTCTTATGATCTTGAAATATGGATCTCAAGTCAAACTTGTTAAGTAATTGGGTTTGTGATAATTTGAAAAATACATATGCTTGGGACAAGGAAGTATAACTATTTATATTTTTATTGCTAATATTAGTATTTGAAAACCATTTTTTTATAGTCGAAATAAAGTTCATTGTATTTTGATTTGTTTCAACAATTTCTTCTTTATTTTTTTCATCGTTGCAAGTGTATTTATATTTAGTGATAATTTTTTTTGTTGATTCAAAAAAAAGTTGTGTATTGATTATGAAAATATTTATGATATGCAAGATATTTATGTATATTTTTTCAATGAAAGATTTAATAAAATAATGCGATTTACGTATTAATCGGATATTGTTTCTTTTTAATATCTGCCAACTATATTTCTGTGATTCCGATTTTTTATTTTTATCATCATAGGTTAAAACTGATTTTTTATTGTCTTTTGTGATTTGTTCTATTTGATTCTTGGTTGTGATTATCCTATGAGAAAGATCTTTCATTTTTTTTTCTATGAGTGAATAATTTGTCCAATTCATAGATCGAATTGGTACGGTTGATTTATGTTTAATTTTTATTTTTTTTTTTGAATCCTTTCTATTTTTATTTGGTTCATATACTTTAACTTTCTTCAATTTAAATAAAAAAATAGGATTTACTTTTTCAAGTTCTTTCATTATTTGTTTTATAATAAGAACAGTTTTGATGACCCATCCTTTTTTTTCTTTTGAAATTTGTAGGGGTTTTCCTCCTTCTTTAAAGACCCTTGGAACGAGAAAAAATTTATTTTTTGCCTTTATAATTTTTTTTTTTAGTTCTTTAAAAATTGGTTCAAAAAAAGAAAGTTGTTTTCGGGGAGAACCAAAGGGACGTTCTGTTTCCATTCCCCATACTGTTAAAAAACAAAAATTATTTTTTTTTACTTTTTTTTTCATTAAATCTATGTTATTATGATGAGATCGTACCTTAGATCTTTGTTTTTGCCAAGGTTTCAAACGAAAAGGAAATAGAATTTTTATCTGAATTCCGTCTGTTAACCAATCTTTTGGAAATTCTGTTTCTGATAATTGAACACCATTATAGGTGCATTTAACGTGCATTTCTTGATTCCATTCCCTCAAATC